CCCCCTGTGAATACTCCGCCGGTATGAAAAGTTCTTAATGTTAATTGAGTGCCCGGTTCTCCAATAGATTGACCTGCAATAATACCTACAGCTTCTCCCAATTCGACCAGGTCGTCATGAGCTGGACTTCGGCCATAACATAATTGACAAATCCACGACGTACTCCTACAAGTAAAGGGAGTTCGAATAGAGATTGGTTGTGCTCTAAAAGTTATGAATCTATTGACAAGTCCAACTCCAATATCTTGATTTCTAGTAGCAATGCATCGCGAACCTATATATACATGATCTGCTAATACACGCCCAATTAATGTTTGTATAAAAATCCTGTCCGCCATCATTCCATTTCGAGGACTTACAGAAATACCTCGGACGGTGCCGCAATCTGTTCGACGTACAACAATGTGTTGAACTACTTCAACAAGTCTGCGCGTGAGATATCCTGCATCTGATGTTCGGATAGCGGTATCCACAACTCCTTTACGGGCTCCGTAACAAGAAATAATATATTCTGTTAAAGAGAGTCCTTCGCGTAAATTGCTTTGAATGGGTAAATCAATCATTTGCCCTTGGGGATCCGACATTAATCCTCTCATACCTACTAATTGATGTACCTGAGATGCATTTCCTCTGGCTCCCGAAAAAGACATTATATGGACTGGATTAAAAGGATCGGTCATCCGAAAATTAGGATTCATTTCTTGTCGCAAATATTCACTTGTGGCATACCAGATCTCGATCGATTGACGTAATTTTTCTACCGCGTGTACATTCCCATAATGATGGTGTTTTTCCAAAATAAAACTTTGTTGTTCAGCGTCTTGAACTAGCCATCTTTTAGAAGGTATTGTTAAAAGATCATCAATTCCTAATGAAATCGATGCGGCGGTAGCTTGTCGGAAACCCAGAGTCTTTACTTGATCCAGGATATGTGATGTATATCCTATTCCATAGTGATCAATAAATCGACTAATAAGTCGTTTCATGGCAGTTCCGTCTATCATTTTATTGTGAAAGACCTGAGTGGGCCGTTCTGCCATCAGTACCTCCATATTGCGCTGAGTAGAATTTGACAATGGGTTTGAGTCAGTGATTGTAAAACTTCCTTTTCTAGATCTTGATTCACGTAGAAATTCCGCAATTGCAATTATAGTCCTAGTTAACCCGGCGAGACTCGAATTCCCCCTGGTAGCATAGAATTACAACAGCCCTGCCAAAACCCCTGTATGGCTTCTTCTATTTCTCGATAAAGAGAAATATGACCGAGAGTGGTTCGAATATATATATAAAGAATTTCTTTTTTTATACTTCTTACTATTAGATAGTGTCCATAAATCTCATAATAGGTCCCCAAAGATTCATAGTGAATTTCGATGGGAGTTTCTCTTGCAGCAATAACGCGTTGATCTAGTCGCCACCGCAGCCACAAGGGACTACCTAAATTGATGCGTTTTTGCCGATAAGCTCCAATTGCATCATAGGCATTAGAAAAAAAAGGTTCTTTTTTTTTTGTATACTTATAGTTATTATCTTCATTTTGATAGTTTATACGATTACATGGATTATACCTATTTACACAAATACCCCGACGATTTCCACTCGTTAAGAAATAGAGTCCACTAAGCATATCTTGAGTTGGTGCAGAAATGGGATCTCCAATAGTTGGAGACAAAAGATTCATATGAGAAAACATAAGTAAACGTGCCTCTGCTTGAGCCTCCAAAGATAAAGGCACATGAACAGCCATTTGATCCCCGTCAAAGTCTGCATTGAAGCCCTTACAAACTAATGGATGTAAACAAATAGCACGCCCTTCCACTAAAATGGGCAGGAATGCCTGTATGCCTAATCTATGCAGAGTAGGCGCTCTATTCAGCAATACAGGATGGTCATCCAGAATTTCCTGAAGTATTTCCCATACAATCGGTTTTTTTTTTCGAATTTTACTTTTAGCAACTCCGATGTTCGAAGCAAGATGTTTTCTAATTAGGTCACGAATTACAAATGCCTGGAAAAGTTCTATTGCTATTTCGCGAGGCAATCCACATCGATGTAATGAAAGTGAAGGGCCCACGACAATCACTGACCGCCCTGAATAATCAACCCGTTTACCAAGCAAAGTCTCGCGAACTCTTCCTTCTTTGCCTTCAATTACATCTGAAAGAGACTTGTAAACTCTATTATGATCATCCCTCATCGGTTGTCCGCAGATTCCATTATCAAGAAGTGCATCCACGGCTTCTTGCAGCAATTTTTCCTGAGATATTATTAATTCTTCTGGCGTAGCTATACTTGTTGTTAATAGATCTGTAAGAGTATTATTCCGATAGATAATTCTTCTATAGATTTCATTAATATCCGAGGTCACTAGTTTATCCTCATCTATATGATAGATTGGTCTCAACTCAGGAGGAAGAACTGGTAATAGACGCAAAACCATCCATTTTGGTTCTATATTTGTTCGAATAAAATGCTTAGCCAATTCCATGCGTCTAAGCAA